GGGTTGGAACAAATTACTATAATTCGTCCCCGCCTACGGATTAGTCGACATTTTTCACAAATTTTACGAACAGAAGCTCTTATTTTCATATTTGGCATTCCTCATTTTAATTCTGAATCTATTTTTTGGAAGAAAATAGGTTTCTTGGAATTTTTTATCTCGAATCATCTTCTCACGAAAGGAATGTTGAAGTTGATAAAAACACCTAATCTTTCGAATCCTTATTGCGAAGTCGATAAATTATACGTCCTCTGGTTGAATCATAACGACTTACTTCAATTTTAACTCTATCGCCTGGTAGTATCCGTATAAAACTACGTCGGATCTTTCCCGAAACATAACCTAGAATCATATCTTGATTATCTAAGCGAATCCGGAACATACCGTTGGGAAGGGATTCAGTAATTAAACCTTCATGAATCCATTTTTGTTCTTTCATTCCAGGTAAAGCCTCCTTGAAGTATCAATTGATGGAGGAGGAACGATATTAGACAACCCGCCCCTTTTCTTTTTGTTTTCACAAATAAGAAGTTTCGGACCCAATTCGTATATTAGAAGGATTACCATATATAACACAAAACTTCTCCACCAATTCGTTCTAGTCGAGCCTCTCGGTCTGTCATTATACCTCGAGAAGTAGAAATAATTACAATTCCCATCCCACCTAAAATTCTAGGAATTTGTTGGTAGTTCGAATAGATTCGGAGACCAGGCCGGCTGATCCGTTTTAAATTTAAAAAATTTATATAAGACCTTTTCCTATTCCTTCTATGCCGTAGGGTTAAAACCAAAAAATATTTTTTGGTTTCTTTATGTTTTCTCACGTTTTCGATAAAACCTTCTCGTAAAAGTATTTTAACAATATTTTCAGTGATATTAGTATATGCTATTCGAACCACCCTTTTTCTATCCATATCAGCATTTCGTATAGAAGTTATTATGTCAGCAATAATATCCCTACCCATGGTGAATTAAATTTCTTGGTGCTCCCCAATTTTGATATAATCAACATGTTTTTTTTACTTATTTGTTTATGAATTTAAATTTAAATTAAAGGCATATGCGTGAGACACAATCTACTAAAAATTCTGAATATATTTCTTAATCTCTTTCTTTCAAATACTTTACTATAACCAATGGTATTATCTTATTTTAGAAGACCTTACAATACCTCCGGAGCTAATGAAACTATTTTAGTAAAATTTAACTGTCTCAATTCCCGGGCAATTGCACCAAAAATTCGAGTTCCTTTGGGGTTTCCTTCTTGGTCAATGACAACCGCAGCATTGTCATCGTATCGTATTATCATACCGTTATCACGTTTGAGTTCTTTACAAGTACGTACAATTACAGCTCTGACCACCTCTGATCTTGCTAGGGGCATATTTGGCACTGCGTCTTTGATCACAGCAACAATAACGTCACCGATATGAGCATATCGACGATTGCTAGCTCCTATGATTCGAATACACATCAATTCTCGAGCCCCGCTGTTATCCGCTACATTCAAAAGGGTCTGGGGTTGAATCATATCATTTTTTTAGAATCTATTCTTTCAATGCAAAGCAAAGAGTGAAGAAAAAAAAAGAAATATTGTTTGTCCAAAGAAAGAAACCGGCACCTGTTATTGTTTTTTTATCCCCAAGACCTTTTTCACCTTTTTCTTTTGATTTTTTTTTATCCCGAAATAATGAATTGAGTTCGTATAGGCATTTTGGACGATGCTATTGAAATCGCCCTTCTGGCTATATTTTCTGTTACTCCACCCATTTCATAAAGTATTCGACCTGGTTTAACAACGGCTACCCAATATTCAGGGGATCCTTTCCCCGAACCCATACGTGTTTCTGCGGGTCTTACTGTAACCGGTTTGTCTGGAAATATACGTACCCATATTTTTCCACCGCGGCGTGCATTTCGTGTCATTGCTCGTCGACCTGCTTCTATTTGTCTAGACGTGATCCAAGCAGGTTCAAGTGCCTGAAGAGCGTATTTACCGAAAGAAATATGATTACCTCGATAAGATATTCCCTTCATTCTTCCTCTATGTTGTTTACGGAATCTGGTTCTTTTGGGGTTATAGTTGATGGTTGGTTCTGAATTCCATCTCTACTACAGAACTGGACATGAGAGTTTCTTCTCATCCAGCTCCTCGCGAATAATAAAATTTTAAAAATGTCTATTATTCATTTGTATATCTTGCTTTTTTAGCTAACTAAGCATATTAATATTTCTATTTTATATTTTTAAATTGATATTTTTAAATTATGTTCTAACGAATATTTGTTTTGTTTTTCTTTTTATCCTATTGGATTGAGCAAAAATTATCAATCCAAGAAGATAAAGTTTTCACGGGCGAATATTGACTCTTTTCGTCGCTATTTTAGTTGTAGGGTTAACTCATGACTTTTATTTTCCCAATAGATGAAGGAATTAGTCTCTGGTTTGTTTCGCCATCCCGATCAATGAGTCTGTTTTCAATAGATTTGGATTCACAGGT